ATGTAAGGTATAACTATGAAAAGAGGAAGAAGGCGGGCTACAAGAAAAATTCCCGCTGCTACCATAGTGGCAGCATGTATAAGAGCCGAAATGGGAGTAGGCCCCTCCATGGCATCAGGTAACCATACATGAAGGGGAAATTGCGCAGATTTAGCAACTGCGCCGGCAAATAATAAAGAGGCACATAAAGTAACAAATAAAAAATGAACCTCATTATTATAAATCAAGTTATTAAATATTTCGAACAAATCTTGAAATTCGAAACTTCCCGTTATCCAATAAAAACCTAAGATTCCTAATAATAAACCAAAATCGCCTATCCGATTAGTTACAAATGCTTTTTGACAAGCGTTTGCCGCAGCGAGTCGTGTGAACCAAAAACCTATTAATAGATAAGAACACATTCCAACTAATTCCCAAAAAATATAAATTTGTATCAAATTCGAACTAGTAACTAATCCCAACATTGAAGTATTGAATAAACTCATATAAGCAAAAAATCTTAAATATCCTTGATCATGAGACATATAATTGTCACTATAAATAAGAACAAAAATTCCAACAGTAGTGATTAATATTGACATAATAGAGGTAAGTGAATCAATAAAGTACCCAAACTCGAAAGAAAAATCATTATTGATGGTCCAAGACCATACATATTGATAGATAGAACTTCTATTTATTTGCTGAAGAGACAGATCGACCGAAAAAATCATAACTATACTTAACAATAAAATATTGGGAAAAGCCCACATCCGACGAAGATTTTTTGTTGCCGTCGGAAAAAGTAGGAGTCCAATTCCTATTAAAATAGGAATTGGAAGTGGCACAAAAGGTATGATCCATGAATATTGATATGTATGCTCCATAAAAACTTTTTTTTCTTATTCTTTCTTAATTAATCGTTTCTGATTCACCGGCTCTTATCTCTTTTGATTGAAAGGGAGCAATAAAAAAATTAAGATATTACAAAGTTAACTCGAATTTTCTATTCTTAATCTTTTAATCTTTCTCAAATATTTTAAAAATATTCAAATTTCGAAGTTAGAAGGAATCAAATGATATCACCGAGTTACTAATGAAAAAAAAAAATTATTTGTTTAGTAAGATTTTTCTTTTCTGAAAATATCAATTATTATTTATTATTACGTATGGCGATAATTTATATACATCGATAAAGAATACAAAGAATTCCACCACAAAAAGTACTTGATTTCGATATGAATCATAGGATGTCCTAGAACTTGACTTAATAAAAGAAAAACGAATTATTTGAGTTTGTTTATTCGATATTTGAGTTTGTTTATTCGAACTTATTAACTAGTTCATTTTCATTGCGGAATTGATTGATTGTCTTCCGTTACAATAAATTCATTTATTCTTGACTATCCGATGTTTTCTTTCCATTTCCATATAATTAAAGGTAAAAATGACTATTACTAAAATTAAAATATTCTTTTTTTTTTCAAAATTATGTATCCTTTAACAGATTAACTACGAGTCTCATTCGAATTTGATTGAAAATGAAAATTGGGCATACTCTCTCTTCGAGCTTGACCAATTACCAATTAATAGAAAAAAAAATTCAAGTTTGTTTTTTTATTTTATTAGGTAGATAAAATGGTTTTTTTACACTTTTTGTTTTGATGTATTTTTCATGTATAAATGGAGATGTATAAATTATAAATGTAGGACGACAAAAAAAATAGGCAGAGATAGAAATAGAAAAGGAAAGACTTTTTTTTTACGTTTTTTTAATTTCATCAATTCAATTTATATGTCATAATAGATCCTAATCTATCCTATAGATTTGAATGGAGATATAAAAAAGAAAGGTACCAATAAATTAAATACAAATTCTTCTTTTTTTTTCTGCATAGTGTATGGAATATAAATAAAAAAAGGTTATATCATATTGTTTTTTTTTTGTTGTAGAATAGAAGCATTTTATGTTATTTTCCCATCTCTATTTTTTTTTGTTTTTTATGAAATTTGTATAGTAGTGTATAGTAGTATATATATATAATTAGAATCTAGAAAATCTATAGGAATAGATAAATAATGACATAAAGATAAAGAGACCGATCGTTTTTGTTTAAAAATAGATGTCTTTGACATCCAACTATAGCACTGCATAACCTTTTTTTTGAATGGCAGTTCCAAAAAAACGTACTTCTACATCAAAAAAGCGTATTCGAAAAAATGTTTGGAAAAAGAAAGGATATTGGGCTTCGTTGAAAGCTTTTTCATTAGCGAAATCTCTTTCTACGGGTAATTCAAAAAGTTTTTTTGTACGACAAATAAATTTGGAGTAACCTGAATTGGTTTAACTCGAATAAGATACAAAGGTTTTCTTTTTTGAATATCTTTTTTTTTTTCATTTCCGGGGTGGGGATTCTTATTTTCCCCATCGCCCTGTTAGTGTTATAATAATTTGTTATTTTTATAATATTCAATTTCTAATTATAATAATAAATAATTAAATAATAAGAATTTTGATATTTCTACTATATCTAGAGCGGACCATATATAAGAGCTTTAACTGGGTTGTTGAAACTAATCCATTAAGTTTCAATTTTGTAACTTTATGAATCATTATTTCTCTGAATTATTATATATCCTTCCCTTGCTTTCAACCCAATTGAGACAACCCCCTTTCTAATTTAGTGGATATACAAATAATGTATCAATTTTAAGTGATCTCAAAAAATCCTATGTTTGTATAAGAAGATGAATCAAGACATATTTTTAGAATTCGAAATTCGAAATACTTTTTTGAAGTATGGTACAATTATGACAGGAATCGAAACGCTTTTTATATAACGTAACGCGTACAACTCAATATCTAGTTGGTTTGATAAATCCTTAAAACGCAAAATCCTAACGATTAATACAAAGCTATGCAAATTACATAAATCTTTTGAAATCGTTGGGTGTGGTGCTGAAATTGTGATCTCTAAAAATCATATTTTTTCATTCATTTATCAATTGATAAGCATTTTTTTATAGATTCATAAAAATCATATAAAAGAATGAGAGATGAATCATTAAAAAAGAAAAATGCTAAAGAACATTTTTTGTTGAATTCTATCTATGAATTGAAGTTACAACTAGTTAGTTTAGTTACAATAGAGAAGTTCTCTTTTACTTTTAGGAAAACACAAACTACAAAATCTCTGTTGACGAAATAATTAAATAAAAGGATAATTAAATAAAACGAGAAATAATAAAGATTCTTTTTGAACCTTCAAATTGCTATTTAAACGAGTTTTTATTCATCAATAAAAATTATTTAAATTTTAAATTAAATGCTTCCTAAAAAATTTTGCATTTTACATTGAATTGACCCCTTCACCCTCAATCTCGACGATTGAATAATAAATGGGTTATTATGATTTCGAGCAAGCCGCTATGGTGAAATCGGTAGACACGCTGCTCTTAGGAAGCAGTGCTAGAGCATCTCGGTTCGAGTCCGAGTGGCGGCATAGTATCTTCTAAAAGAGATAGAATAAGTCCTATAATGAATTTAATTTCTGATTTCCATTCCATAAAATCTAGAAACCCTCGCTTTTTTCAGAATTCTTATGATTTTTTCAACTTTAGAGCATATATTAACTCATATATCCTTTTCAGTCGTTTCAATTGTAATTACAATTCATTTTTTAACCTTATTCTTATTAGTCGATGAAGTTGTAGGACTATATGATTCATCAGAAAAGGGGATGACAGTTACCTTTTTCTGTATAACAGGATTATTAGTCACTCGTTGGATTTATTCAGGACATTTCCCATTAAGTGATTTATATGAATCATTAATCTTTCTTTCATGGGGTTTCTCCCTTATTCATATGGTTTCCTATTTTAAAAAGCGTAAAAATGATTTAAGCGCAATAACCGCACCAAGTGTTATTTTTACCCAAGGCTTTGCCACTTCGGGTCTTTTAACCAAAATGCATCAATCCGCAATATTAGCGCCTGCTCTCCAATCGCAGTGGTTAATGATGCACGTAAGTATGATGGTATTAGGCTATGCAGCTCTTTTATGTGGATCATTATTATCAGTAGCTCTTCTAGTCATTGCATTTCGAAAAGCCATAAAGATTATTGGTAAAAACAATAATTTATTAAATCAGTCATTTTCGTTTGGCGAAATCCAATACATGAATGAAAGAAGCAATGTTTTATTAAACACTTATTCTTCTAAAAATTATTACAGGTATCAATTGACTCAACAATTGGATCGTTGGAGTTATCGTATTATTAGTCTCGGGTTTCTCTTTTTAACCATAGGAATTCTTTCGGGAGCCGTATGGGCTAATGAGGCGTGGGGATCATATTGGAATTGGGACCCAAAGGAAACTTGGGCATTTATTACTTGGACCATATTCGCGATTTATTTACATACCCGAACAAATACAAATTTGGAAGGTGTAAATTCCGCACTTGTGGCTTCTATGGGATTTCTTATAATTTGGATATGCTATTTTGGGGTCAATCTATTAGGAATAGGTTTACATAGTTATGGTTCATTTCCATTACCATCTAATTGAATTGAATAAAGAGGCTAAGCCTAACAAATACTAACATCGGATAGCTACTACCACTAACATAGGACAGCGTATAGATAAGAAAACTTATTGTAAGCTGTCAAGAACCTTTTGAATCAAGTAGTGGAGTGATTCAAAAGGTTCTAACAAAATCAAAAAAAGATGTCTGATTCAAATTCAATTTAATTCTTTTACCTTTTTTTACTTAACTTAAACTTAAGAGAAGAAAAAAGACTTCTTTCTTTTTTTTTCACTGTACAACGAACAATTTTTAAAATCATAGGATGACTTTTTTTATTTTTTGTTTTATTCATGAAAACTATCTAGAAAAATAATTATATAGAATCGTTTCGACCTTCTCACCTGATAATGAGAGGACGAAATCCGGATAAATACCAATACCTATTACTGGTAGAAAGATAGAGATCGAAACAAATAACTCTCGTGGTCCAG